AAGTTTCGGTAGATATTATCCTACTTCTTCAGATTTGCAATCTGATGTGTTGTCACCACGAAACTTTGAATGTGTTTGTAGGATATTGGGATTCGAACCCAACCTTAAGAGTTCAAAACTCTTTGTGCTTCCTCTACACAATATTCTAAGTGAAGTTTAAATTTCGGCGGTTTAATCCTCCCCTTTGCTTATGCATCCTTTTCTTTTAGCGGGTTTTGTTTCTGTTTTAGGGTTGGGGACAACGTTAACTTTTTCAAGCTCTCATTGGTTTCTTGCATGGATGGGATTAGAAATAAATACGCTTGCTATTCTTCCTCTTATGGTTTGAAAGCATCATCCCCGCAGTGTGGAAGCGGCAACAAAATATTTTCTAACTCAGGCGACTGCGGCAGCTTTGCTTTTATTTGCTAGTATAACTAATGCGTGGCTTGTAGGGGAGTGGTCGGTTAATGAGTTGGCTCATCCAGTGGCTGCGGTTGTTGTTCTGTTTGCATTAGCCCTAAAGATGGGTCTCGCACCTCTACATTTTTGGCTGCCTGAGGTGCTTCAGGGTTTGCCTTTGGGGGTCGGGTTAATTCTTTCTACGTGGCAAAAGCTTGCACCGTTTGTTTTGTTGGTGCAAGTTGCACCGTTAGTTAGTCCCCACTTACTACTCGGGTTGGGTTTAACCTCGGTTGTAATTGGGGGCTGAGGGGGCTTAAATCAGACTCAGCTCCGAAAGATTTTGGCTTATTCATCCATTGCACATTTAGGTTGAATGGCTATGATTGTTCAGTTTATGCCATCGGTTGCGGTTCTTGCACTTTTTTTGTATGTTGCAATAACTTCTACAATTTTTCTAGCATTTTCTTTGTTTAGTTGTGTCGATTTGAATAGTCTGGCTGATTCTTGGGCCAAGTCATCCGTTTTAGCAGGAATACTTGTTTTAGCGTTGCTTTCTTTAGGGGGTTTGCCCCCACTCTCTGGTTTCATGCCTAAGTGGCTTGTTATTAATGAGATGGTGATGCAGGGATTTATATTGAGTGCAATGATTGCCGCGTTTTCTGCTTTGTTGAGCTTATATTTCTATTTACGGGTTTGTTATGTGGTGTCTCTTACATCTTCACCAAAAATGGTTAAGGTTATTTCTTTGCGGTTTTCTTCTTTAAGTAATTATCCTTTCATGGCGGTCATGTTTGTGCTAGGTTTTGGAGTTTTACCTCTTACGCCAATTTTCAGTTGTCTAGTATAAGGCCTGTGATTTTGGGTTTATTGTTTATGTTTGGCAGGAAGGGGTTTTAAGTCCCTGTGTGTGGGGTTACAATCCACCGCTTAAACTCTCAGCCATCCTACCAGCGATCTTAGTATAATATAGGAATGTTTTAGTTACATTCTAGGGTTGTTCATTTTATTTAGAGAAACCATGCCCGTTTGTAGGAGGAGATGGTGCACGCAACTGCTCCTTGTTTTCTAGGGGGGGGTAGGGGGGGGTAATAGAATTTATTATTATTTCCGCATGCCCCTGCATATACTCATGGGTTGNGAGAATTTTCNTTTTCGCTGACTGATTTTACAAAGTTTTTAAAAAAAAATGGCGGGGAGCAGGCTAGCTCAAACTAGCCCCCCGACCATTGATGATATAGAACGCGTCCGACAAGGCGCCTGAATACAGTATTTTGTTTATTTAGCTTGTCTATTAAATAAAATTTTCTGGGCTATGTAAGTATTTAGGAGCATAATGAGTAAAATATCCCTATCCTATAGAGTTGTGGCAGAGTCTGGCATAAAAGTTGGCTTATATGTATGAAAGGACTTAGGTTAAATTAAACCACGGGTTTTCAAAGCCTTAATTGGGAGTTAAAGTCTCTCAGACCTTGGAATAATTGTGGGCAGCTTCTGTGTGGGGCTGTTATCGCACTTATCCTTACTTGTGGCACTCACTCGTTGACTATTTTCAACTAATCATAAAGATATTGGCACCCTTTATTTGGTATTTGGTGCTTGAGCCGGAATGGTCGGCACAGCTCTTAGTTTATTAATTCGGGCGGAGTTAAGTCAGCCGGGTGCGCTTCTAGGGGACGATCAGATTTATAATGTTATTGTTACCGCGCATGCATTTGTGATGATTTTCTTTATAGTAATGCCTATTATGATTGGGGGCTTTGGTAATTGGCTAATTCCTCTTATACTTGGCGCACCTGATATGGCTTTCCCTCGAATAAATAATATGAGTTTTTGGCTTCTTCCTCCATCATTCCTACTTTTATTGGCCTCATCAGGCGTGGAGGCAGGAGCTGGAACAGGTTGAACTGTTTATCCTCCTCTCGCAGGAAACTTGGCCCATGCGGGGGCATCTGTTGATTTGACCATTTTCTCTCTACATTTGGCGGGGATTTCTTCAATTTTAGGGGCTATTAATTTTATTACCACTATTGTTAATATAAAGCCTGCGGGTATATCTCAATATCAAATGCCTCTCTTTGTATGAGCTGTTCTTGTTACCGCTGTGCTTCTTCTTTTATCTCTTCCAGTATTGGCTGCTGGGATTACTATACTTTTAACCGATCGAAATTTAAATACTACATTTTTTGATCCGGCGGGAGGAGGAGATCCTATTCTTTATCAGCATTTATTTTGGTTTTTTGGGCATCCTGAGGTGTATATTCTTATTTTGCCTGGTTTTGGCATGATTTCTCATATTGTTGCGTATTATTCAGGTAAGAAAGAACCTTTTGGGTATATGGGGATGGTATGGGCCATGATGGCGATTGGGCTTTTAGGTTTTATTGTGTGGGCCCATCATATGTTTACGGTAGGGATGGATGTAGATACACGGGCCTATTTTACTTCCGCTACTATAATTATTGCAATTCCTACCGGGGTAAAGGTTTTTAGTTGGTTAGCAACTCTTCATGGGGGTTCTATTAAATGGGAGACACCTCTCTTATGGTCTTTGGGCTTTATCTTTCTTTTCACGGTCGGTGGTTTAACGGGGATTGTCTTAGCTAATTCTTCTTTAGATATTGTTCTTCATGATACTTATTATGTGGTTGCTCATTTCCATTACGTTTTGTCTATGGGGGCTGTATTTGCTATTATGGCTGCGTTTGTTCATTGGTTTCCTCTCTTTACGGGTTATACCCTTCATGAAAAGTGAACTAAGATTCATTTTGGGATTATGTTTGCTGGTGTAAATTTAACTTTCTTCCCGCAACACTTCCTTGGGCTCGCAGGAATGCCTCGGCGATATTCGGATTATCCGGATGCTTACACGCTTTGAAACACGGTTTCTTCCGCTGGGTCCTTGGTTTCTTTAATTGCCGTAGTAATATTTTTGTTTCTTCTTTGAGAGGCGTTTGCTGTGAAGCGGGTGGTTCAGTTCATTGAATTAACAGATACAAATATTGAGTGACTCCATGGGTGTCCTCCACCATACCATACATTTGAAGAGCCGGCATTTGTACAAGTCTTAGGGGAATAGGTGATTGGGGGAGGGTTAATCTCTACTGGACACTTCAGACTAGTTGCCCAGAAAATTTTAAGAGTATTAGTAAAAGTGATTACTCTGTCTTGTCATGACGGCATCGTGGGTGGAACGCCTGCATACTCTATAGGGCTAATTACATTGGGAGAGGAGGGACTGCAACCGGGCCGCAGGCGGCGAGATCGCTCACTGCCCCCCCCCCCCTTTTTTTCCATTTTGATGAATTTGTGGTGTTGTTGAGCGTCTTATTCTTGATTTAGTGTGGTTCTTATTTGGGGGTTACAGGTTTTTATTGTGGCTCTTGTAATTATTTCTTTGGTATTAGTTACAAATTTGTGTGTAAATTTATTTCTTCCTCCACCTCAAGCTATACTTCTACTTGTAATGGTGATAATGATAATTAGGGTTGTCTTGGCGGTGTCTGGAGTATTTAATATGCTTCTTTGTATGAGTAATTTCCAGTATTGTTAGTTTTCTTCAAGGGGTTGTACGAGGAAGGAAGGATTTGAACCTCCTTGTTCTGATTTCAAATCAGTTGCATGCCTTTCTGCCACTTCCTTAGGCTTGTATATATTATATATGAGTTATGGCCTATCCTTCACAGTTAGGGTTCCAAGATGCGGCTTCACCGGTCATGGAAGAGCTATTGCATTTTCATGACCATGCACTTATGATTGTAATTCTCATTAGTGTGTTAGTGCTGTATATTATTGTTGCCATGGTATCCGCTAGTCTTACAAATAAGTATATTTTAGACTCGCAGGAAATTGAAATTGTTTGGACTATTTTGCCTGCGATTATTCTTATTTTGATTGCTCTGCCTTCTCTTCGTATTCTCTATTTAATAGATGAGATCAATGACCCCCATCTAACTATTAAGGTGATGGGTCATCAATGGTATTGAAGTTATGAATATACTGATTATAGCCTGCTCGAGTTTGATTCTTACATGGTTCCTACACAAGACTTGTTTTCTGGTCAGTTTCGTCTGTTGGAGACAGACCATCGAATGGTGGTGCCTGCGGAGTCTCCAGTGCGGATATTGGTGTCAGCTGAAGATGTAATTCATTCTTGGGCTGTCCCTGCTTTGGGTGTAAAAATGGATGCCATTCCAGGTCGGTTAAATCAGACGGCTTTCATTGCTTCTCTTCCGGGGGTGTTCTATGGTCAGTGCTCTGAGATTTGTGGTGCGAATCATAGTTTTATGCCAGTTGTAGTAGAGGCTTTGCCGCTTGGAGATTTTGCGGACTGGGTATTTGTGTTAGCTCAAGGAGAGTCATTAGGAAGCTAAAATAGAGGTAGCCTTGGCCTTTTAAGTCAATGAGTGGGGGCTTCTAATCCCCTCTAATGTTATGCCTCAGTTAGATCCAGGACCTTGATTTTCTACTCTTTTATTTTCATGGGCAGTTTTTATAGCTGTCATTCCGCCAAAAGTAATGGCTTATGAGCTTCCTTACGAGCCTGTTCTAGACATTGAAAAGGTTGAGGTTAAATCTTGAAATTGACAATGACATTAAGTTTTTTTGATCAGTTTTTAAGTCCCACCCTTTTGGGTGTACCTTTGATTGTTTTGGCCCTGGCTTTGCCGTGGGTGCTTATTCCCACCCCGTCAAAACGTTGGTTGCCTAATCGCTTTGTGGTTTTCCAGGGTTGATTTATTAATCGTTTTACACAGCAGTTATTATTGCCTCTTAATTTGGGCGGGCATAAGTGAGCAGGGATTTTAACTTCTATAATGTTGTTTCTTATTACTCTCAATCTTTTAGGTCTCTTGCCGTATACTTTTACTCCTACAACTCAGTTGTCTTTAAATTTGGGTTTGGCAGTCCCTCTCTGGCTTGCAACTGTTATTATTGGGATACTAAATCAGCCTGCTCATTCTTTAGCACACCTTCTTCCAGAAGGGACTCCCGTGCTTTTAATTCCTGTTTTAATTATTATTGAGACAATTAGCTTGTTTATTCGGCCTCTTGCTTTGGGGGTTCGATTAACGGCTAATTTAACAGCGGGCCATCTTTTGATTGGTTTAATTTCAACTGCTGCGGTTGTTCTTTTGCCTATAATACCCTCCGTAGCCATTCTAACTACGGGGATTTTATTTCTTTTGACTCTGTTGGAAATTGCGGTTGCCATGATTCAGGCATACGTATTTGTTCTTCTTTTAAGTCTTTATTTGCAAGATAACGTATAATGGCTTATCAAGCTCATATATATCACATGGTAGATCCTAGCCCTTGGCCACTTGTCGGTGCGTTGGGTGCGCTTATAATGACATCTGGTCTCGCAGTATGGTTTCATTTTCATTCAATAGCTGTTATAACGGCAGGTTTAGTTGTTGTTCTTTTAACAATACTTCAGTGATGACGGGATATTGTTCGGGAAGGAACTTATATGGGGTATCATACCCCGCCTGTTCAAAAGGGGTTACGATATGGGATAGTTCTTTTTATTACGTCTGAGGTCTTCTTCTTTTTGGGGTTTTTCTGAGCTTTTTATCATGCGAGTCTTGCGCCAACTCCCGAGTTAGGAGGCGTTTGGCCTCCTACAGGGGTTTCTGCTTTAGATCCTTTTGAGGTGCCCCTGCTTAATACTGCGGTTCTTCTTGCTTCGGGAGTAACTGTTACATGGGCCCATCACAGTTTGATGGATGGGAATCGGACGGAGGGGATCAGTTCATTGGCTCTAACTCTTTTATTGGGGTTTTACTTTACTTTCCTTCAGGCACTGGAATATTATGAGGCGCCTTTCACGATTGCTGATGGGGTTTATGGCTCAACTTTTTTTGTTGCGACCGGCTTTCATGGTCTTCATGTTATTATTGGCTCTTTATTTTTAGCTGTTTGTCTATTCCGGCAAGTATTTCATCATTTTACATCTGGGCATCATTTCGGGTTTGAGGCTGCTGCGTGGTATTGGCATTTTGTAGATGTTGTATGGCTTTTCTTGTACGTTTCTATTTATTGATGAGGGGCATAGTTTAAGTTTTCTAATATGAAGTAGTATAAATGACTTCCAATCATTATGTCTTGGTTTAAATCCAAGGAAAATTATATGAATATGATTGTGACAGTAATCATAATTACCTCTCTTTTGGCAGCTATTCTTACGGTTGTGTCGTTTTGATTACCTCAGATAACTCCGAATGCGGAGAAGCTTTCGCCTTATGAATGCGGGTTTGATCCTCTTGGTTCAGCTCGTCTCCCCTTCTCCCTTCGGTTTTTCCTTGTGGCTATTTTGTTTCTTTTATTTGATTTAGAGATTGCGCTTCTTTTACCTCTTCCATGGGGGATTCAACTGGTTTGTCCTTTTTATACGTTTATTTGGATGGCAGTTGTTTTAATTTTACTTACTTTGGGTTTAGTCTATGAGTGGGTTCAAGGGGGTCTTGAATGAGCGGAATGGGCAGCTAGTCTATGATAAGACTTTTGATTTCGGCTCAAAAAATCATGATTTATTTCATGGCTACCTTATGACTCCTTTGCATTTTAGTTTTACTGTGGCTTTCATTTTTGGCTTTTTGGGCTTGGTGTGTAATCGTGTGCATCTTTTGTCAGCGCTACTTTGTTTGGAGGGGATAATGTTGTCTCTTTATATCGCTCTTGCTTTGTGGGCACTGCAGATAGAAATGGTTAGTTTCTCTTGTGCCCCTTTGTTTATGTTGGCTTTTTCCGCTTGTGAGGCTAGTGCGGGATTGGGTCTATTAGTAGCCACTTCTCGGACGCATGGGACAGATCGGTTGTCTAATATGAGTCTTTTACGATGTTAATGGTTTTAGTTCCAACAATGTTGATTTATTTGACAATCTGATTGTCTCCAATTAAATGATTTTGGTCTTTTACTCTTTTACAGAGCTTGGTGGTTGCGTTTATGAGCTTAACTTGGTTTAGTGAGTTGTCTGGGATAGAGTGGCTTATTTCTACTTCTTTTCTTGCGTGTGATCCTCTTTCATTACCACTGTTGATTCTTTCATGCTGGCTTTTGCCATTAATAATTCTTGCGAGTCAAAATCATGTTTCTTTAGAACCTGTGAACCGGCAGCGGGTGTATCTTACTTTGTTGGTTTCATTACAGTTGTTTCTTATTTTTGCGTTTAGTGCTACGGAAGTGATTATGTTTTATGTAATATTTGAAGCCACTCTTCTTCCCACCTTGTTTCTTATTACTCGTTGAGGGAAGCAAACAGAGCGTTTGGGTGCAGGGACATATTTCTTGTTTTTCACATTGGTGGGTTCGTTGCCTCTTTTAGTGTCTCTCTTTTATCTCCAGAAAAGTGTAGGTACTCTATCTCTTTTGATGCTTCAGTTTAATACACCGCTGCCTCTTACAGCATGGGTTGATGTTTTATGGGGGTTCTGTTGTCTTGCTGCGTTTCTTGTGAAATTGCCTCTTTATGGGGCCCATTTATGGCTTCCTAAAGCCCATGTAGAAGCTCCTATTGCTGGTTCAATAGTTTTGGCTGCGGTCCTTCTAAAATTAGGGGGCTATGGTATGATGCGGGTAATTCCTGTATTAGATCCTGTAATAAAATATCTTGCATATCCTGTTATTGCATTAGCTTTGTGAGGAATTGTTGTTACTGGTGTTATTTGTTTGCGTCAGACGGATTTAAAGTCGTTAATTGCTTATTCTTCTGTAGGGCATATAGGTTTAGTAGTTGGAGGGGTTTTAATTCAAACACCTTGGGGGATGTCGGGGGCACTTATTCTTATGATTGCTCATGGGCTGACGTCATCAGCATTGTTTTGTTTGGCTAATGTGGGTTATGAGCGGACTCATAGTCGGACGATGCTTTTTGCTCGAGGATTGCAGATAATTCTTCCTTTAACAGCCACTTGGTGGTTTGTTGCTAGTTTAGCAAATCTTGCGTTTCCGCCATTTCCTAATTTAATGGGGGAGCTGTTGATTATTGCATCGATATTTAATTGATCTTGTTGGACGTTTTTATTAACAGGGGTGGGGACATTAGTAACTGCTGCTTATTCTCTTCATTTATTTATAACTTCTCAATGAGGCCAATTTCCAGACTATGCGCTTGTTTTAGAGCCATCTCATACGCGAGAGCATTTACTTCTTGTTCTTCATCTTTTACCCGTTCTGCTTTTAATTTGGAAGCCGGAGTTAATTTGAGGGTGGTGTTTTTGTAGGTGTAGTTTAATGAAAACGTTAGGTTGTGATTCTAAAAAAAGAGGTTGAAATTCTCTTACTTACCGAGGGAGACTGGATAGTTGCAGAAAACTGCTAATTTACTGTTCTGGGGTTAAACTCCCTGGCTCGCTTGTTTGTAAAGGATATTAGTTCATCCATTGGTCTTAGGAACCAAAGATTCTTGGTGCAAGTCCAAGTATAAACTATGTGCTCTTCTACTATTCACTTGGTTTATGGTTTAGTGCTAACTTTTGGAGTTCTTGTTTTGCCCCTTTTAGCATCATTTGTTCCTGAGCTACAGAAAAAGGGTTGGGCATTAGTTTGTGTTAAAACTGCAGTTAAGATCGCATTTTTTACCAGCTTAATTACACTTTTTGTTTTTTTAAATGAGGGGGTAGAGGCTATTGTAATTAGTTGGCAGTGAATTAATACTCTTATATTTGATGTGGGTGTAAGTTTTAATTTTGATAAGTACTCTATTCTTTTTATTCCTATTGCGCTTTATGTGACATGGTCTATTTTAGAGTTTGCATCATGGTATATGGCCTCTGATCTGGATAGTGCGCGGTTCTTTAAATACCTCCTTTTTTTCCTTGTGGCAATGGTTCTTTTAGTGTCGGCTAATAATATATTTCAGCTATTTATTGGTTGGGAGGGGGTTGGAATTATGTCTTTCCTCCTTATTGGTTGGTGGTATGGTCGAGCTGATGCTAATATGGCTGCATTGCAGGCGGTACTATATAATCGGGTGGGGGATATTGGGTTACTTTTAAGTATAGTTTGGTTGGTGATGAATTTGGGTTCGTGAGAGATGCCTGAAATGTATGCTGTTTCTAAAGAAGTGGATTTAACATTGCCTCTATTTGGGCTAGTGCTGGCAGCGACTGGGAAATCTGCGCAGTTTGGGCTTCATCCTTGACTACCGTCTGCAATAGAGGGTCCAACACCTGTCTCTGCATTGTTGCATTCTAGCACGATAGTTGTTGCGGGGATTTTTTTACTGATTCGGCTCAGTCCGTTGATAGAAGGAAATCAGGTGGTTCTTACTATTTGTCTTTGTTTGGGGGCTTTCACAACGGTATTTACTGCTGTTTGTGCGTTGACTCAAAATGATATTAAAAAGATTGTTGCATTTTCTACTTCTAGTCAATTGGGGTTAATAATGGTGACAATTGGTCTTAATCAGCCGCAACTTGCGTTTTTACATATCTGTACACACGCCTTTTTTAAAGCAATATTATTTTTATGTTCTGGTTCTGTCATTCATAGTTTAGATAATGAGCAGGATATTCGGAAGATGGGTGGGCTTTATAAACTGGCTCCTTTTACTTCTGTTTGTGTTATTGTAGGAAGTCTTGCGCTTACTGGTACCCCTTTTTTAGCTGGCTTTTTCTCAAAGGATGCTATTATTGAGGCGTTGAATGTGTCTTATTTAAATGCTTGGGCTTTGGCGCTTACGTTGCTTGCGACTTCTTTCACGGCTGTTTATAGTGTCCGAATGATTATTCTTGTTTGTATAGGCTCTCCTCGTTTCCCCGCCTTCTCACCTATTAATGAAAAGAGCCCTTCAATTGTTGGTGCGCTTAAACGATTGGTGGGTGGGAGCATTTTGGTGGGGTTACTTCTTATTGCCAATTTTCTTCCAGGTAAAAGTCCTATTATAACCATACCCTGCTCCCTTAAGTTAAGCGCACTTGGTGTCTCTGTTCTTGGTGTATTATTTGCATTGGAGTTAGGTGCTTTGACTAGTAAGCAGTATAAGGTGGTACCAAATTTATCTTCTTATGGGTTTTCTAATATATTGGGGTTTTTCCCTGGTAATATTCATCGCTTTTCTCCAAAACTCAGCCTTGTTTTCGGGCAAGTTATTGCCAGTCAAACTCTTGATTTAGCTTGGCTTGAAAAGGTGGTACCGAAAGCTGCCACAACTCTCCACCTTCCTGCAATTAAGGGTATGGGTGCATTTCAACAAGGCTTGATTAAAGATTATTTGGGGGTTTCTTTCTTGGTGGTGCTTATTTTGCTTTTGGTTGTCTTAGATGGTCAGTAAGATAGGTGGGGTAGATTCTTGCCTGGGGTTTAACCAGGACTAGTGGCATGAAAAACCACTGTTGTAGTTCAACTACAAAAACTTATGGCCAGTCTCCGTAAAGTTCATCCTTTACTTCAAATTGTCAATGGGGCGTTAGTAGACCTACCCGCTCCCATCAACATCTCTGCGTGATGGAACTTCGGTTCTCTTCTCGGGTTTTGTTTAATTTCTCAAGTTCTCACAGGCTTATTTTTAGCTATACATTATACTTCAGATATTTCTACTGCTTTTTCATCTGTCACTCATATTTGTCGTGATGTTACTTACGGCTGGATGGTTCGAAGTATGCATGCTAATGGTGCGTCGTTTTTTTTCATTTGTTTATATTTGCATATTGGGCGGGGGCTTTATTATGGCTCTTATCTTTATAAAGAGACATGGAATATTGGCGTAGTGCTCTTTCTTTTGACCATAATAACCGCTTTTGTGGGGTATGTTCTTCCATGGGGGCAGATATCTTTCTGAGGTGCCACTGTAATCACTAATCTCCTTTCTGCTGTCCCCTACTCGGGGGAGACTTTAGTGCAGTGGATCTGGGGTGGATTTTCAGTTGATAGTGCGACACTTACACGGTTTTTCGCATTTCATTTTTTATTGCCTTTTGTTATTATGGGTGCTACTGTTCTTCACTTTCTGTTTTTGCATGAGACGGGGTCAAATAATCCTGCCGGCTTGAATTCTGATGCAGATAAAATTCCCTTCCACTCTTTCTTCTCTGTAAAGGATCTTTTGGGCTTTGCCGTTATTCTTTTGGCGTTGACGATATTTGCCCTTTTTGCCCCAAATGCTCTTGGTGACCCTGATAACTTTGTGCCTGCAAATCCTTTAGTTACTCCGCCGCATATTAAGCCTGAGTGGTATTTCTTGTTTGCGTATGCCATTCTTCGATCAATTCCTAATAAACTAGGGGGCGTGTTATCTCTCTTGTTTTCCATTTTAATTCTTGTGCTAGTTCCTGTTTTGCACACGTCAAAGCAGCGTGGTCTGACTTATCGACCACTCTCCCAATTTCTCTTCTGAGCCCTCGTTGCAGATGTATTGATTCTTACCTGGATCGGAGGAATGCCTGTAGAGGCACCTTATATTGTTATTGGGCAGTTAGCCTCTGGCACTTATTTTGCAATTTTCTTACTCATTGCACCCGTAGTGGGATGGATTGAGAACTCTGTTTTGACCTGATAAGTTAAGCTTTAGTAGCTTAGTGTAAGAGCGCCGGTTTTGTAATCCGGAGGATGGAGGTTTAATCCCTTTCTAGAGCACGTTTATATTGTGTACGTTGGAGTTTTATGGTATTTCTAAGCGCACTTATTTGTATTTTTAGTACCTTGGTCCCGGTATTATTGGCGGTTGCCTTTCTTACCCTACTTGAGCGGAAGGTTTTGGGTTACATACAACATCGTGTTGGGCCCAATGTTGTGGGACCTTGAGGGTTATTTCAGCCCATTGCAGATGGGGTTAAGCTCTTTACTAAAGAGCCTGTGTCCCCTTCTACTGCAACCCCCCTTATATTCTTAGTCACCCCTTCTTTGGCTCTTATTCTTGCGTTAACTCTTTGGGTCCTTCTTCCATTGCCTTATTCCATGGTTGATTTAAATCTTGGGGTTCTTTTTATTCTTGCGATTTCTAGTATAGCTGTATATGCTATTTTAGGGGCTGGTTGGGCATCAAATTCAAAATATGCTTTAATTGGTGCTTTGCGGGCTGTTGCACAAACCGTTTCTTACGAGGTTTCACTTGGTTTAATTCTTTTAAGTATTATTATTCTTACTGGGGGTTTTACCTTGCCTACTTTTAATGTGGTTCAAGAATCGGTCTGGCTAGTCTTACCTGCTTGGCCATTGGCTGTGATGTGATATATTTCAACTCTGGCTGAAACCAATCGAGCGCCGTTTGATCTTACAGAAGGTGAGTCGGAATTGGTCTCTGGGTTTAATGTTGAGTATGCGGCAGGGCCATTTGCGTTATTTTTTCTTGCAGAGTATGCTAATATTTTATTGATAAATACGCTTTCTGCAGCACTCTTTGTCGGCGCAGCGCATTTCCCTGCTCTCCCTGGGTTAGCCACTGTTAACTTGATAGTTAAGGCAGCGGCATTTTCAGTCTTATTTCTTTGAGTGCGGGCTTCTTACCCCCGCTTTCGGTACGATCAGTTAATGCATTTGATTTGAAAGAGCTTTCTCCCCGTCACACTTGCTCTTCTTTTGTTATTTGTTGCCCTTCCGGTTGCTTTTGCAGGGCTACCCCCACAGTATTAATTTACTGAAATGAGACCGTGCCTGAATGTCTAAGGGCCACTTTGATAGAGTGGATTATGGGGGTTGAACTCCTCCCAGTCTCCTAAAGCACAGTAAGCTAGTATTAAGCTTTTGGGCCCATGCCCCAAATACAGTAGTGAAATTCTACTCTTTGCTAGAAATAGTTGGACTGGGGAGTTTAATTTAGGTATAATATTAAAGTGGCAGAGTCCGGTAACTGCAAAAGGTCTAAGCCCTTTTTTCCAGAGGTTCAAATCCTCTCTTTAGTAAGGGCGCCTTTCTTTCTGGGGTTTGAAGGGGGAACGTTGGGCTAGACAGATGTTCAGTGGTTGGACGCTTAGCTGTTAACTAAGAGTTTGAGGGATCGAAGCCCTCCTGTTTATAAGGCAAGGCCTTATCTTAATTAAAGTGTCTGGGTTGCATTCAGATGATGTGGGTGAAAGTCTTGCAGGTCTTAGGGTTGATAAGTGTGAATAGGTAGCTTAGTATTTGTGCTGTTATACTGCTCGTAGGGTCCCTCGAACCAGCCCGCGGGTTAGTTCGAGGACCACAAACAGGGTTAGGAGTAGCACGCCTGCACACAGTACCAATATCTCGCTGCCATGTGAGTATAGAAGAGCTACGCCATTGGTATCTCCTTGTAATATGGCGAGTTCTTTGAGCTCATCTATTGTCGTTCAGAAGATTCGGTCTGTATTTTCGAAACAGCTTGCCGTGCTTGCTGCTACTACTAAGTAGATGGATACATTTGGGGCGACCGGTTGCTCCCCTCAGCTCTCGGGGAAGGGTTCCGCAGCTAATGCTGCAGAGTAAGCAAACACTACTAGTATACCCCCCAAGTAGATTAAGAAGAGTACTAAAGATAGAAAAGAGCCCCCGTGCTCGATTAGAATACTGCAGGTAGCACCTGCTGCTATAACTAGGCCTAGTGCGGCAAAGTAGGGGGCCGGGTTGGATGCTGCGCCCACCAATCCTAGAATGAGCCCGAATAAAAAGAGTGTGATTAGATAGGTCATTAAGTTTTGTTCGAATTTAATCGGGAAAATATCAAAACTTTGTTGGCAAATCCACCTTTACGCGGTTAAAATTAGCCGCTTCCACGGGTAAAATGGGGTTTTTCACTGTGGACTTAGTTAAAGGTAAGAGATTTACTAGCAAAACTTTGTTGGCAAATTCTCCTTTTGCGGTCAAAAACAGCCGCTTTCATGGGCAAATGTTTTTCCACTGTTTTGTCAGATAGAAGAGATTTACACTCTTATCCTTAGTCTCCAAAACTAAGATCCTGGGATTAGACTACTTTCTGTTCTATTTTCTAGCAAAGAGTAGAATTTCACTACTGTATTTGGGGCATGGGCCCAAAAGCTTAATACTAGCTTACTGTGCTTTAGGGGGTTGGGTTGCGTCGTGCATTAAAATTGATGTTGGTATATGAGGTGGGTACACCTGCATTAGAAGATTAAAAGTCTCAATCAATAGAAAGGTTTATTCCTGGCTTTATTGTCGGCTTAAACAGAGATTACACATGCAAGTTTCCGCTCCCCCGTGAGTATGCCCTTTATTCTTATTAAGAGTTTATGGAGCTGGTATCAGGCGCGTACTAATACGGCCCAAAACGCCTAGTCAAGCCACGCCCCCAAGGGTTCTCAGCAGTGATAAATTTTAGGCTCATAAGTGAAAACTTGACTTAGCTAAAGTTTACAAGGACTGGTAAATTCTGTGCCAGCTACCGCGGTTAGACAGGAGGTCCAAGTTGATAAGTATCGGTGTAGAGTGTGGTTAGGGGTTGTGGAAACTAAAGTTGAACATCTCTTTGGCTGTTATACGCACTTGGAAGATGGAAGCACAATTACGAAGGTGGCTTTATTTAGACCTGAGTCCACGACAGTCAGGGAACAAACTGGGATTAGATACCCCATTATGCTTGACCGTAAACTTTGATATTAGCGTACTTTAATATTCACCGGGGGACTACGGGCATCAGCTTAAAACCCAAAGGATTTGGCGGTATTTCAGACCCGCCTAGAGGAGCCTGTTCTATAATCGATAATCCCCGTTCAACCTCACCACCTTTTGTTCATTCAGCCTATATACCGCCGTCGCCAATTTACCCTGTAAAGGTTATAAAGTAAGTAAAAGGGGCATTGCCCAGAACGTCAGGTCAAGGTGTAGCAAATGAGGTGGAAAGAAATTGGCTACATTCCCTATTCTTAGGGCATACGGATGATATTATTAAATTAATATCTGAAGGCGGATTTAGCAGTAAGGTAGAAGTAGAGCGTCTGCCTGAAGCTGGCTCTGAAATGAGTACACACTGCCCGTCATTCTCTCTTAGTTTACTACCCAAAAATAACTTAAAAACTGTTTTAACGTAAAGAGAGGAAAGTCGTAACATGGTAAGCGTACTGGAAAGTGCGCTTGGATCAATCAGAGCGTGGCTAAAATAAAGCATTTCTCTTACACTGAAAAGATACCTGTGAGAGCCAGGTCGTTCTGAGCTGATGAGCTAGCTTAATCATTTAGATGAATATAATACAATAGTCTAATAAAACTGAAAACATGAAATTAAAACATTTTTCCTTTTAAGTATGGGCGATAGAAAAAAGAATTTGAGCAATATGAGAGTACCGTAAGGGAATGTTGAAATAGAAATGAAACAGTTTATTTAGGTTTAGAAAGTAAAGATTAAGCCTTGTACCTTTTGCATCATGGTTTAGCTAGAATATTTAAGCAAAGTGCGTTGTAGTTTAAACCCCCGAAACTGGATGAGCTACTTCGAGTCCGCTTGTTTGAGAGCTAACCCATGTCTGTTGCAAAAGATTGGGGAGAATTCTGAGTAGAGGTGATAGGCCTACCGAGTCCAGTTATAGCTGGTTGCTTATGAAATGAATAGAAGTTCAGCCTTCCAGCTCTTCAAGTCTTTTATGGTTTACTTGTCAAGACTAAAAGAACCGGGAGAGTTAATTGAAGGGGGAACAGCCCCTTCAACCTAGGATACAACTTTTTTAGGTGATTAAGGATTATAAGTTTAAAGGCCGTCTATTTTAGTGGGCTTAAGAGCAGCCATCTATTCAAAAAGCGTTAAAGCTTAGACAGGTTTAGATCGATTTATTTTATTAACAAGTCCTATTCCCTAGTTATTATTAAGCTATTCCATGTTTCCATGGAAGAGATTATGCTAAAATGAGTAATAAGAAGGAATACCCTTCTCTCTAACACATGTGTACGTCGGCTCGAACATGTCACCGATAGATAACGAACTCAAATAAAGAGAGTCACAAGGATTAAATAGAATACAAGAAAAGTCCTTGTCATAAAATCGTTGATCCTACACAGGAGTGTTTAAAGAAAGACTAAAAGGGAGAGAAGGAACTCGGCAAATTCTAGCCTCGCCTGTTTACCAAAAACATCGCCTCTTGTTACTGTGTGTATAAGAGGTTCCGCCTGCCCTGTGACCACAGGTTTAACGGCCGCGGTATACTGACCGTGCAAAGGTAGCGTAATCACTTGTCTTTTAAATGGAGACCTGTATGAATGGCATAACGAGGGCTAAACTGTCTCCTCTCCTCAGTCAATGAAATTAATCTCCCCGTGCAGAAGCGGGGCTATCGCTATAAGACGAGAAGACCCCATGGAGCTTTAGGCATCTAGGAAATTCATATAAAATAACTACTTCACCAGAAAGAATAATGTCTTTTTCTATTGCTTTTGGTTGGGGCGACCGAGGAGGAAAAACAAGCCTCCATGTGGAATGAGAGTATTTCTCTTACAGCTATGGCTTACCTGCCTACGCAACAGTATCTGACCTTAGTGATCCGGCCCTTAGGCCGATCAGCGAACCGAGTTACCCTGGGGATAACAGCGCAATCCTTTCCAAGAGTTCTTATCGACGAGGGGGTTTACGACCTCGATGTTGGATCAGGACATCCTGATGGTGTAGCCGCTATTAAGGGTTCGTTTGTTCAACGATTAAAGTCCTACGTGATCTGAGTTCAGACCGGAGTAATCCAGGTCAGTTTCTATCTATAACGTGGTCTATCCTAGTACGAAAGGACCGGAGAGACTAGGCCGCTGCACGAAGTAAGCCTAACCCCCAATCAATGAAATCAACTAAAATGGGAAGGGGGCATATTTAGACTTGCCATAGATAATGGCAGGGAAGCAGGCAGTTCGTGACCGGAAGATTGGCGCAGAGAACGTTGGGATCTAACCCACCCTTAAGAGTTAATCCTCTTCATGCTTCCTTATGCGCAGCAAGCGCCCCCCCCCCCC